TTAATAAATAAGTTTGTTTATTTTCATATTTTTTAGTTACACATTTTTTATTTTATTGAATTTTTTTAATAAATACATATTAAAAAAAATTCAATAAAACATAGACTTGTATATTCCTTATTTAGATATACACTCACTTAGGTATACTTATTATAATATTATTATAATATTAGTATATTATTTAGTATAATCTAATTAACAATATAAGGTTAAAATAAAAAATTTAATATAAAACAATAAATAAAAATAACAGGTACAAATATTAAATCGAGGTACCCACTCAATGATAACTCTCAACAATTTTCCCTCCGTTTTTGTGCCTTTAGTGGGCTTAGTATTTCCGGCAATTGCAATGGTTTCTTTATCTCTTCATGTTCAAAAAAACAAGATTTTTTAGATACTATAGGAATAACTCCTATCCTTTTTTTTTTTCAAAGCTTATTTTACTTTGATCATAACAACCCTATCTATTTAGTAGAATAGGGTATAACATGTGGCTTCTTTCGAGCATAAGCTCTTATGTATGCGGAAACATGACATGATATGGGATAAGTTAAATGGATTATAACAATTTTCAAGCGGATACGTAGCGAGAAGAATTTAGGAAATCTAAAGTGAATATATCTATATGTGGATATCTACAGGAAATCGTATGAAAGAAATGTTATTGTTTTAGTTTGTATCTAAGTAATTAGATGAATTTTTTCTAAAATAAAAGGTCCACATCATAGTAATGCTGGTTGATGAGAGTTACTTCGGAAACAAAAAAAGTAAAATAAAATTTATTTTTGTTATTTTTCCAATTCCAATAAAATGCAACTAGGTCTAGTGAGAGTATGAGTTGGCGATCAGAACGTATATGGATAGAACTTATAACGGGATCTCGAAAAATAAGTAATTTTGGTTGGGCCCTCATTATTTTTTTAGGTTCATTAGGGTTTGTATTGGTTGGAACCTCCAGTTTTTTTGGTAGGAATTTTATATCTTTACTTCCTTCTCAGCAAATAAATTTTTTTCCGCAGGGGATCGTGATGTCTTTCTATGGAATCGCGGGTCTCTTTATTAGCTCCTACTTGTGGGGCACAATTTTGTGGAATGTAGGTAGTGGTTATGATCGATTCGATATAAAAGAGGGCATAGTGTGTATTTTTCGTTGGGGATTTCCTGGAAAAAATCGTCGTATATTCCTGCGATTCCTTATGAAAGATATTCAGTCCATCAGAATAGAAAATAAAGAAGGTCTTTTTGCTCGTCGGGTCCTTTATATGGAAATCAGAGGCCAGGGGGCCATTCCCTTGACGCGTACTGATGAGAATTTGACTCCACAAGAAATTGAGCAAAAAGCTGCTGAATTGGCCTATTTCTTGCGCGTACCAATTGAAGTATTTTGAAAAAAAAAAAATAAATAAATAACTGAAAACTGAATCTTTTGCAAGAGGGAAAAAACTCAAGAACCCTCTTTTTGATACCATAACTTAACGTAACGGAAGTTTGTTCTGAATGGCTATTCAAGCCAAACTAAACGTATATGAAGCAACCCTAAAACTAAAATTTTTGTGTCTATCATTTTTTTTTTTTTTGAAATACTTACTTTAATAGAACGGCAGTTCTTTCATCTCGAAATCCAACTAATATTCATTTTAAATTTGAAGTGGGCTCTTTTTTATTCTATTTCTGTATTGTTTCTATATTCAAAGACTAACCTAACCACTCTACTGCACCACAACTAAAAACCTCGAAATAGATTAAGATTAATGGGCTCGATGACTTGGGATAGAACTTATGAAATATTAGTATCATATAAAGTCGATGCATGGGGTGAGTTCATTAAAACTTTAAAAATTCACAGACGAAAAAATGGCAAAAAAGAAAGTATTAATTTCCCTTCTATATCTTGCACTTCTAGTATTTTTGCCTTGGTGGATCTGTCTCTCATTTAAAAAAAGTCTAGAATCTTGGATTACTAATTGGTGGGATATTAAGCAATCGGAAATTTTTTTGAATGATATTCAAGAAAATAGTATTATAAAAAAATTCATAGACTTAGAGGAACTCCTTCGTTTGGAGGAAATGATAAAGGAATACCCAGAAACGCATTTACAAAAGCTTCGTATTGAAATCTACAAAGAAACGACCAAATTGATCAAGATGCACAATGAAGATCGTATACATACAATTTTACACTTCTCGACAAATATAATCTGTTTCGTTATTCTAAGTGGTTATTCTATTCTAGGTAATGAAGAACTCGTTATTCTTAACTCTTGGGTTCAAGAATTCCTATATAACTTAAGCGACACAATAAAAGCCTTTTTTATTCTTTTATTAACTGATTTATGTATAGGATTCCATTCGCCGCACGGTTGGGAATTAATGATTGGCTCTGTCTACAAAGATTTTGGATTTTCTCATAATGATGAAATAATATCCGGTCTTGTTTCTACTTTTCCAGTCATTTTAGATACAATTTTTAAATATTGGATCTTTCGTTATTTAAATC